TGTCTCAATGTAATCTTTTCCTTCTTTTTTCTTTTTTTGATTGTCTGAATATTCAGCTAAGACCATTCCAATGCTCCTTTTCGCCATGCATAAACTGAACCAACAATTAGGATAAGCACGAAAATTAAAGCTTCTATAAATACGGATACACCCAATACATCGAAACTCATTGCCCATGGATAAAGAAAGACCGTTTCAACATCAAAAACAACAAAAACTAGAGCAAACATGTAATAGCGGATTCGGAATTGTACCCAAGCGTCTCCCATGGGTTCTATACCTGATTCATAACTAGAGAGCTTCTCTGGTCCTTCACTAATCGGAGCTAAAACTCCGGAAATTACAAATGCCAAGATAGGAATAGCACCTGATATTATTAGAAATGCCCAGAAAATATCATATTCGTGAAGCAGAAACATAAATATTACTCCTATTAATATGGCATAGGCTGAATTATTCGATTTGAATTGAAATTGTCAATTCATCCAGAACTTCTTAGGCGAAAAAAGCAAATTTTTTGATCAAACCCGCATAGTTTAGAGTTTGTTTTCTATAGGGCATGTCTTGTTTAAAGATTCATACAACGGAACCCCACTTATATTTATTTTGCATTTAGATTCCATTTACATATAGTGTAGATATAGGATGCTCTTACACAAACAAAACTCTCTTACTTTGTCTCGGTTTCTCCCTAAAAACAAAATATAATAAAGTAATTATATACAAATACTAAAATAGTATATAAATATACTCTAACTATAATAGTAATAAATAATACTACTAATATCTATCATATTAGTATAACTATGTTTTTGTTTTTATAGTTTAGTTAATTTTATTTCGAATTTCCAATGGAATTCATATATATTTATATTATATATTTATAATTTATATTCGAATTTCATTTCCATTGGGGTAAAATGACTAGGGATTTCTAGCATATTCTACTTGAAGTATTCTTTTCATTAAAATCCAGGTAGAAAATTAGTTGCTTCTATTGATTCGATAGGAATACATAAACATAATCTAATACATCGAACGATTCTATTCTATTTTATCTCCCTTCTTTGATCCTGGATTTCATCTCTATTTTCCTTACTTTATTGATTTGATTCAATCCGTTGAGTTGCGAGGAACCTTTACATATAACAACTCATATCTTTCTATACCAAAAAAACGAGAAACTTGGAATCTGTACTATACTCGCGGATCCTCTCAGAAATAAAAAGAATCGAGTACTAAAGAAAGACCGCGATTTGGGAAGAACAAATGGGTTGGGTTTCGCTACAAAAGGGGTTTGTTTTGGAGCAAACTTACACTACACAATGAAAGATAGCACAGAGTGATAGAATCAGTCATCAGTGGAATCATAAATGATCTACATAAGATACTTCTAATACTAATAGAAAAGAAAGAATCACACATTGTTGAACAATTCGATAGACCAAATCCCAAAACCGACCCAACTCATAGAATACAGAAGAAGGAACATTGATACATTAGGGACCAATTCATTATCTCTGCATTATATTTGAAACAACCAATTTGATTATTGTTCGGCCAAAAACTAATTAGTCGGAGTCGGGGGACTTCTACAAATACAAGACCAACAAAAGAATAGGTACTAGATCCGTGTAACTTAAGTATTGTATTCGACTTGATTGGGTCAGAATGCAGTTTTTAGACAGAATCATGTCATGATTTTCACTTCATAAATTGACTGGGATTGGGTATACCAAAACAAAAATATATCAGTAACTTTTTGATCATGGACAGGAAAAAAGTCATATGTAATTCATCCATGAAGATTAATGAAAAAGGATAGGTATTTTATCCGAGATTTTGCAAATAGCGATTGGATCTGTTGGAATGAATTATTGTTTTTATTTTACTGTCCTTATGTATTGACATGGGCATGTGGTAATGCTTTCATTTCTATGGATAAAGGAACCTGTCATGTCAGTCCATAAACAAGTACTGATGAAGAAATGAAAACTATACTAAACTAAAATAGAATGTCTATACAAAAAAAAATGAAATGTGTTAGGGCTATACGGACTCGAACCGTAGACCTTCTCGGTAAAACAGATCAAACTGATTATTATCAAAATGATTCGAACTGTTTCAAAGACCCAACATGCATTTTGTTGCATTGGGCTCTTTCATCAACTGATTAATGTAAAGATCAGTTAGTCCACCATATTTTTTCTTTACAGGAAGATAATAAGATGGCTCCATGTGCTCTGCGATTCATCATTTGTATTCTGATCTAGGAGCAATACCAAAGTGTTTCAAAGAAGGGTTGCCTTGACTTAGGTCTGCCTCCGGCCTAGATCAACCTAAGTTAAATGGAGTCTCTATCGCTCCGCTGCAAGAGTCAAATATGAGACTTCATACACCTTAAAGTTCATAGGACGAAAAGAGGTTCTTTTGAGTCCCTTATACTCATTAGGCCTAGCATTGAATGGGCTGGGTATTTACCTTATCAATTAACAAATCAATTGTGGATTCTATTTGATTTGTCACCTGAATTCGCACTCGAATCGGACCGAACCAAATATTTGTCAGGCTATTGTTCTCTTGTTCCCTCGAATCTATGGAGTAAGACATCGATTTCTCAATAAGATCAATTATGTTCATTGCATAACGGGCTCCTTTGAAAAGCATTGGCGCACGTGTAAACGAGGTGCTCTACCTAACTGAGCTATAGCCCTTGTCATAGATATCTTAACATATAGATAATTTCTTGTCAAGATAGGACCCCACATCATAGCTCTCTGATCCGTTTACTGTTAGCGGATTGGTATTGCTTAGAAATAATATTCCACCTATAATCCCGGAGACGATGGGTCCTTTTTTGTGATGATAAATAACCTACTTAACTCAGTGGTTAGAGTATTGCTTTCATACGGCGGGAGTCATTGGTTCAAATCCAATAGTAGGTAGAACTTATTAGATACCATGGATTCTGGTATCTAATAAGTTTCTCTACCCATCTTCTTTTTTCATTGTATCATCTAAATTTGATTGTGTTCAATCAAAATGTGGTGTAAATTGTGGTGTATAATAAAGAACTTCTTTTGATTATGTTATTGTGAAATAACATTCACAGCCTCTACTCGTGTCCTAGCTCGTCTGAGAGCTAGATTCGCCTCAATTGCCTGTCTCTTACCCTGAGCTCTACTCAAGTTAGCTTCAGCTATTTCAAGAGCTTGTTGAGCTTCTTGCGGATCAATGTCAGTACTCATCTCCGCATCATTTCCTAAAATAGTGATCTCATTATTACTTATTCTAGCGAAACCACCCATCAGAGCCGCCGTTAACCACTGGTCGTTGAGACGTATTCTCAAAAGACCTATATCCACCGCTGTGGCAATAGGAGCGTGGTTTGGTAATACGCCAATTTGGCCACTATTAGTGGATAAAATAATTTCTTTCACTTCTGAATCCCAAATGATTCGATTAGGAGTCAGTACACAAAGATTTAAGGTCATTTCTTCTCCCCTTCTAAGTTCATAGCTTTCGCGGTAGCTTCATCGATGTTACCCACCAAATAAAAGGCCTGCTCAGGAAGACTGTCTAATTCTCCGGAAAGGATCAGTTGAAACCCCCTAACTGTTTCCGCGAGACCAACATATTTTCCCGGAGAACCGGTAAAGACTTCCGCCACGAAGAAGGGTTGTGATAAGAAACGCTCAATTTTTCGTGCTCTTGCTACAGTTAAACGATCTTCTTCGGATAATTCGTCCAACCCCAGGATAGCTATAATGTCCTGAAGTTCTTTGTAACGTTGTAAAGTTTGCTTCACTTTTTGCGCAGTTTCATAATGTTCCTCGCCAACGATCCCAGGTTGTAACATAGTTGACGTTGAATCTAAAGGATCTACTGCTGGATAAATACCTTTGGCAGCTAATCCTCTTGATAGTACGGTAGTAGCATCTAAATGTGCAAATGTCGTGGCAGGAGCGGGGTCGGTCAAATCATCTGCAGGTACATAAACTGCTTGGATCGAAGTTATAGATCCCTCTTTGGTGGAAGTAATTCTTTCTTGCAAAGAACCCATTTCTGTACTAAGGGTGGGTTGATAACCCACTGCGGAGGGCATTCTCCCTAATAAAGCGGATACTTCTGACCCCGCTTGGACAAAACGAAAGATATTGTCGATGAATAGAAGCACGTCTTGTTCATTAACATCCCGGAAATATTCTGCCATGGTTAGTGCAGTCAAACCAACTCTCATACGAGCTCCCGGCGGTTCATTCATTTGACCATAGACTAGAGCTACTTTTGATTCTGCAATATTTTTTTCATTAATCACTCCGGATTCTTTCATTTCCATGTAGAGATCATTTCCTTCACGAGTACGTTCGCCTACTCCGCCAAATACGGATACGCCTCCATGAGCTTTGGCAATGTTGTTGATCAATTCCATGATAAGTACTGTTTTACCCACGCCAGCTCCTCCAAATAGTCCGATTTTTCCTCCACGGCGATACGGAGCTAAAAGATCCACCACTTTAATCCCTGTTTCAAAGATTGATAATTTCGTATCTAACTGTATAAAGGCGGGCGCAGATCTATGAATAGGAGATGTTGTACGAGTATCTACAGGACCTAAATTATCAACAGGCTCTCCAAGAACATTGAAAATTCGCCCGAGAGTAGCTCCGCCGACCGGAACACTTAGAGGAGCTCCCGTGTCAATCACTTCCATCCCTCTCGTCAGACCATCTGTAGCACTCATAGCTACAGCTCTAACTCGATTATTTCCTAATAATTGTTGTACCTCGCAAGTCACATTAATTTGCTGACCAACAGTATCTCGACCTTTAACTACCAAAGCGTTATAAATATTAGGCATCTTGCCCGGGGGAAAAACAACATCCAGTACTGGGCCAATAATTTGAGCGATACGCCCTAGGTTTTTTTCGTCAAGTGTGGAACCCGCAGGACCAGAAATAGTAGGATTGGTTTTCATAATAAAGTGAAATATGTCGAAA